TAATATTTTTATAAAAAAAAAACAATTTGGTTCGTTTTATTGTTTTTTTTAGTTAAAAATTTTTTTATTTAATAAAATTTAAAAATTTTGGCAATTTTTGGCAAATTTTTGGCAAATTTTGGCAAATTTTGGCAAATTTTTGGCAATTTTTGGCAATTTTTGGCAAATTTTGGCAAATTTTTGGCAATTTTTGGCAAATTTTTGGCAATTTTTGGCAAATTTTTGGCAATTTTTGGCAATTTTTGGCAATTTTTGGCAATTTTTGGCAAATTTTTGGCAAATTTTTGGCAATTTTTGGCAATTTTTGGCAAATTTTTGGCAATTTTTGGCAAATTTTTGGCAATTTTTGGCAAATTTTTGGCAAATTTTTGGCAATTTTTGGCAAATTTTTGGCAAATTTTTGGCAATTTTTGGCAATTTTTGGCAATTTTTGGCAAATTTTTGGCAAATTTTGGCAAATTTTGGTAAATTTTTTAATATTTAGTTATTTTTTTTTTTTTTACACTTGATTTTTATTTAACTTCAAAATTTTCTATAATAAAATATTTATTTAATAATAAAATATAAACATAATTATCATTACACCATAAAAAAAAATAGGTTATTACTATTATTTATTTAATTATATACAAAATAAATATTTATTAATAATATATATAAAATATAATATATATATATATATGAATAAATAATTTATTTTAATTATTAATAAAATATTTATATAATATTAAATCTTTATATTAAGTTTAATAAACTTAATTAAATATTTAATAATATTAAATCTTTATATTAAATTCAGTAAACTTAATAAGATATTTAATAATATTAAATCTTTATATTAAGTTTAATGAACTTAATTAGATATTTAATAATATTAAATTTTTATATTAAGTTCATTGAATTTAATTAGATATTTAATAGTAACACTGTATATTATTACATGAATAAACACATCACTAATAGATATTTGTTAAAAATATTAAACATTTAATTTGAATAATAATATTTAAACAAGGATTTAATTTAATTAATAATTATAACATAAAGTATATTAAAAACTAAATTTTCTCCTAAAATTGGTTTAAATAAAATAATTATTATTAAATTTAAATAAATTTAATGAAATAAATATTAAGTAACCGATATTAAATTAAAAATTGATTTAAATATAAATTTCATTATCATTAAAATCATACATGTAAACTCAATTAATATTTATAATTAAAATTGATTTAAGTAATGTAAAGAAAACATTAATCAAATATTTTATTATATAAGCATTTAAGGAGTTAATTTTTAAATTAAATTTCATTAAATTATCAAAAATATATTTAGTTTGAAACTACTTTGGATCTAATACACATATCTATTAAAAAAAAAAAAAAAAAAAAAAAACTTGCTTAGTTGATTTATTTGTTTTTCTTTAATAGGTTTATTCATAAATTTTCATATTTATGTTTATTTTATTATTAATTAGGTTTTAATTTAGTATTAATTGTATAATAAATTTTTATTAATGTAACTTAGTTAAATGTCCCATTTTTATTTAATTATATAAATAAAATACTTCTTTTCTTAGTAATTAATTTTAGGTTAAGAAACCGATTTAATTTTATTCTTTTGTGAATTGGTCTTATTTTAATTTGAGGGGGTTAAAGTAATGTGTAAAGCGGGGTGTAGAGTCAAATGTCCCATTTTTATTTAATTATATAAATAAAATACTTCTTTTCTTAGTAATTAATTTTAGGTTAAGAAACCGATTTAATTTTATTCTTTTGTGAATTGGTCTTATTTTAATTTGAGGGGGTTAAAGTAATGTGTAAAGCGGGGTGTAGAGTCAAATGTCCCATTTTTATTTAATTATATAAATAAAATACTTTGATATTTGGTTATTTTATTAGTTTTTAAATTAAATTGCATGTAATTTTTTAGGAGTTTATTTATTTTCTAAATGGATAATTTTTTATTTTCAGTAATAAGGTTTTAAAAATATATTGATTTATATTGATTAAATTAATTTATATCAGAAAAATGTTGTGCCAGCATTCGCGGTTACACATCATGATAAAATTAATAATTTTTAGAATTCAGATTTTTTTTTTACATTATTTTTATTAAGGTGAAATTTTATATAAATATTTTTTTTTTATTCTGTAAAATTTTTTTTTAAACCAGGATTAGATACCCTGTTATTTTAATTTAATTTAAAGTTTCTGGGGAGTAAATTAATTTTAAATTCAATGTATCTGGCGGTTTTCAAATCTTTTTAGAGGAACTTGTAAATTAAATGATAATCCACGATTAATTTTACCTTAATTTTCTTGTATATCTCTGTCGTTGAATGTAATGTAAATTTATTTTCTATTTCTTTATTTGATTTATGTCAGGTCAAGGTGCAGTTATATTAAGGTTTTTATGAGTTACTTTAATTTTTGTTTGTGGATAGTTAACAATAATACATTTTGAATTTGGATTTAAATGTAATTTTTTTTTTTTAATTTTTTGAATTTAGCACTTGATTATGTACATATCGCCCGTCATTCTCATAAATTGAGACAAGTCGTAACAAAGTAGGTGTACCGGAAGGTGTACCTAGAATCAGAAAATATTTTTTCATTTACAATGAATTATTTGTTAGGTTATAACTAACTTTTCTGATGGAGTTTTTTTTTTTTTTTTTTTTTTTTTTTTAGGAAAAGTTTTTTTTTTGTTTTTTTTTTTTTTTATAAAATTTTTATTTTATTTAACTGTTAAGGTTTAATAATTTTTTTTTATGAAGATAAATTTTTTTTTGTACCTTTTGTATCAGGGTAATTTAATTTGTAAAATTTATTTTTTTTTCCCGAAATTTTAATATTTATTTTTTTATGTTTATTACTGTTTAATAATTATTTAAAATAAAGAAATAGTTTTGAAATGAAATTCGTTTAATTTTATATCTGGTTACTTGAGAATTTAATTTAATTAAGGATTTCTTTTTTTTTTTTTAGTATTAAATTTGATTTCTAAGTTCATGAGGGATAAGCTTTGTGAAAATTTATAATTTTATTTTTTTTTTTTTTATGTGGTCATAAAATCTGTCAACATTTTAAGTTCGTTAATGATTAAAAAATATATTTTTTTTATTTAGATTTTTATTAAGTTTATTAATTTAATTTTTTTTTTTTTAATAATGATTTAATTAGTAAGAATTAATATTTTTTTTATGAATTAGGCAAAAAAAATTTTCGCCTGTTTAACAAAAACATGTCTTTAAGAGTTTATTTAAAGTCTAACCTGCTCAGTGATTTTTTTTTAAATAGCCGCGGTATTTTAACTGTGCTAAGGTAGCATAATAATTAGTCTTTTAATTGAGGTCTGGTATGAATGGTTGAACGAAAAATTTACTTTATTAATTAAATTTTTTTGAATTTTATTTTTTAGTTAAAAATCTAAAATGTTTAAGAGGGACGATAAGACCCTATAGATCTTTATAAATTTATTAATTTTTTTTATTTAGTTTTATTTAAAAATATTAATATTGTTTATTTTGTTGGGGTGATAACTAAAAATTTAAACTTTAGTTAATTTTTACATTTTTTTTTGGATATAATGATCTTTATTTAATGATTATAAGATTAAGATACCTTAGGGATAACAGCGTTATAAAATTGGAGAGTTCTTATTGATAATTTTGTTTGCGACCTCGATGTTGGATTAAAATTTTACTGCGGGGTAGGTTTTGCAGTTTTAGGTCTGTTCGACCTTTAAAATTTTACATGATCTGAGTTCAGACCGGCGTGAGCCAGGTTGGTTTCTATCTTCTTATAATTTCTTCCAATTAGTACGAAAGGATTTTTGGTAGGTAAAATTTATTACTAATTTGGCAGAGTAGTGCTTTAAATTTAGAATTTAATTATGTTTAATTACAATTAGTAAATGTTTTTTTTTAGAATTTTTTTTTTAATTATTTTTGTTTTGTTGGGTGTATCTTTTTTTACTTTATTTGAGCGTAAAATTTTAGGTTATATTCAATTTCGTAGGGGTCCTACTAAGTTGGGGTACATTGGTTTATTTCAACCTTTTTCTGATGCTTTAAAACTTTTTAGTAAGGAATATTATTTTCTTGTTTTTGGTAATTATCTTATTTATTATTTTGTACCTATAATTGGTTTAATAGTTTCTTTGTGTTTTTGGTTTCTTTACCCTCTTTTTTTTAATTTTATTTCTTTTGTATTGGGTTTATTATTTTTTTTATGTTGTTCGGGTTTGGGTGTTTATTTTATTATGGTTGGGGGTTGGTCTTCGAATTCTATTTTTTCAATGTTAGGTAGTATACGTTCTATTTCTCAGAGTATTTCTTACGAGGTTTGTTTTTTTTTAATTGTTATAAGTATAGTAATTTATATTGAAAGATTCAATTTAATTACTTTATTTTTTTTTCAGGATTATGTTTGATTTTTTTTTCTAAGTTTTCCTTTATTTTTTATTTTTTTCTCTTGTGTTTTAGCTGAAACTAACCGTTCACCATTTGATTTTTCTGAAGGTGAATCAGAGTTGGTATCTGGATTTAATATTGAATATAGTTCTTTTAGATTTTCTTTATTTTTTTTGGCTGAGTACAGAAGTATATTATTTATAAGATTTTTTGTGGTTATTGTTTTTTTTGGTGGTGGTTACATCGGTTTTTTTTTTTTTTTTAAGGTTTTATTTTTTGTTTATTTATTTATTTGAATTCGTGGTACTTTCCCTCGCTATCGATATGATAAGTTAATATATTTATGTTGAAAAATTTATTTACCTGTTGTATTAAATTATTTTTTTTTTTTTATTTTTTTAAAGGTTTTTTTATATTTCATTATTTTAAGTAATTAAGTTAAAAGATTCAATTTCTTTTTTATATTTTCAAGATATAATGCTTTAAGCTTTTTAACTATAATTTATCTCATTTTTTTGATGTTATTGGTAGTATAACAAATATTGAAAAGTATAAAATTGTTAGTGCTTGACCTGTAAAAATATATGGTTCTTCTACTGGGCGGGCCCCAATTCATGTAAGTAAAATAAAAGTGTTTGTAAGTGTCCATAAAATAATTTTATTTATTGGATATATTTTATTTCTTTGAAATTTATTTTTTATTGTAAATGGTAAGGTTATTAATACAAGAATTGATAAAATTAATGCTAATACTCCTCCTAACTTACTAGGGATTGACCGTAGAATAGCGTAAGCAAAAAGAAAATATCATTCTGGTTGAATGTGAATGGGTGTAACTATTGGGTTAGCTGGTGTAAAATTTTCTGGGTCATTTGTAATAAATGGATTAATGTTAATAATTGTTAATATAATTGATATTGTAACTACAATACCTAAAATATCTTTAATAGTAAAGAACGGATGAAACGGAATTTTGTCAATATTATTTTTTGATCCTAATGGATTAGAAGAACCTGTTTCATGTAGAAAAATTAGATGTATAATAATTAATATTGATGATGCAAAGGGTAAAATAAAATGGAAAGTGTAAAATCGGTTTAATGTTGGATTATCAACAGCAAACCCTCCTCACATTCATTGAACAATTATTTCCCCTATGTATGGAATTGCTGAAATTAAATTAGTGATCACTGTTGCTCCCCAAAATGATATTTGACCTCATGGTAATACGTACCCTAAAAATGCTGTAGCTATTAACAAAAGAATTATAGTTGACCCTGAAATTCATGTTTTTTTTAATTTGTATGATCCGTAGTATAACCCTCGCCCTGTATGTAAATATAATATAATAAATAATAATGAGGCACCATTTGCATGTAAATTTCGTAAATTTCACCCATAGTTTACATTACGTGTAATGTGAATGATTCTTTTAAATGCTGTTTCTATATTTGGTGAGTAGTGTATAGTCAAGAAAATCCCTGTAACAATTTGAATTATTATACATATACCTAGTAGTGAACCAAAATTTCATCATGAAGAAATATTTGAGGGGGAGGGTAAGTCAATTAAGAAATCATTTATAATAAATATTTTTCGTTTTGGTTTAAACATAAGTTATTTTTTTTTTAGGGGTCCTTCAAACGTATTTGAAATATTAGTCACTGAGATTATTGTTAACAACAAAAATATTATTGTTATAATTGTTAACACTATTTTATTTAAATTAAAAAATTTCGATGTTGATTTAATTTCTTCTAATTGAATTGTTATAATTTTTAATTCGTTTTTTTTTTCTAAGTATTCTATATTTGTAAAGGGTAATATAATTATTACAGTAATTATTATTAATGTTGAAATTGTTAATAAATTTACTTTAGGCGAAAATTTTTCATTGGAAGCGATTCTTGCTATATATATAAATATAACTATTATTCCTCCAATAATAGTAATAAACAGAATGTATGAAAATCATGCACTATTTGACAATGAAAATATTTTAATTGAAATTAAAATTGTTTGTATTATTAATATTCTTCCTAATGAAATTGGGTGTTTAATAAATGGTGTAATTAAAACATTTATTATTATAATTTTTGACATTCAATAAGTATTTTAAGTAAAAATTTTAGTTTTGGAGACTAAAGATGATAAATTTTCTTTATTGATTAACAAGTTTCTAAAAATTTTTTTAATTTTGGTTTACAAGACCAATGTTTTTTTTAAACTATAAAAACTTATGTTTATAAGATTATTTATTTATTTATCTGGTTTATTGGGTTTAATTTTTGTTCGTAAACATTTTTTAATGTCTTTGTTGATACTAGAATTTTTGGTTTTATCTTTTTTTTTTTTTGTTTATTTTTATTTAATATATTTTTCTAATGATTATTATTTTAGATTTATTTTTCTTGTTCTAGGTGTGTGTGAGGGTGTTTTAGGACTTTCTTTAATTGTTTATTTATCTCGTAAGGATAGTTTAGATTATTTAAGAATTATAAGTTTATGTTAAAATTTATTTTTTACCTTTTTTTTTTAATCCCTATATGTTTTTTTAATAATTGACTCATTTTAATTTATTGCTTTTTTTTTTTTTTTTTTTTTTTTTTTTTTTTTTTTTTTTTTTTTTTTTTTTTTTTTTTTTTTTTTTTTTTTTTTAGAAATAATTTATTTTGTTATTATTTTTCTATTTCTTATTTATTTGGGTTGGATAAAATTTCTTTTATATTTTGTTGTTTATCAATTTGAATTTGTATTTTGATAGTTGCTTCTATACTTAAAATTCGTCGTTTACATGGATCATCTTATTTTATTTTTTTTTCTGTTTTTTTGATTTTTGTTTTATTTATACTATTTTTGGTAATAGATTTTTTTTTATTTTATTTTTTTTTTGAGGGTAGTTTAATCCCTATTATTTTAATTATTTTTGGTTGAGGGTATCAACCTGAACGTTTGGGGGCAGGTTTTTATTTAATTTTGTATACCTTATTTTTTTCTTTTCCTTTCCTTTTAACTATTTTTTATATTTATATATGTTTCGGTTCTTTTTTTTTTTTTTTTAATTTTAAGTTACATAGAGATTTTTTAATGTTTTTTATTGTTATTTCTTTTATAGTGAAATTTCCTTTGTTTGGTTTACATATATGATTACCGAGGGCTCATGTAGAGGCTCCTGTTAGAGGTTCAATGGTTCTGGCGGGGGTCTTGTTAAAATTAGGTGGTTATGGGTTTTTACGTGTAATTGATTTTATTTATTTTTTTTTAATTAATTATGATTTTTTTTTTATTAGTTTAAGAATAGTTGGTTCATTTTATATTAGATTATTTTGTTTAATTCAAAGAGATTTAAAGATTTTAATTGCTTATTCGTCTGTTTGTCATATAGGATTGGTTGTTATAGGTTTATTTAGAATAACTTATTGAGGTGTTGTTGGTTCATTATTACTTATAATGGGTCATGGATTTGTTTCTTCAGGTCTTTTTTTTTTAGTTGGTCTAATATATGATCGTTTAGGAAGTCGAAGATTTTATTTAATTAAGGGTATAATTTATTTTTTGCCTTCCTTAAGCTTGTTTTGGTTTATATTTTGTATTATAAATATATCCTGCCCTCCTAGAATTAATTTATTTTCTGAAATTTTTTTAGTTTTTGGTTTGCTTTCTTGAAGAATTTTTTTTTTTTTTTTTTTTTTTTTTTTTTTTTTTTTTTTTTTCTGCTTGTTATAGAATTTCTATCTTTTTTCTTATAACCATGTTCTTGCAGAACTTTCATAGTGTATGAAAGTTCATGATCAGTCCTTGGTTATTTTATTTTGGTTATACATTTTTTTTTTTTTTTTTTTTTTTTTTTTTTTTTTTTTTTTTTTTTTTTTTTTTTTTTTTTTTTTTTTTTTTTTTTTTTTTTTTTTTTTTTTTTTTTTTTTGGTGTTTATTTTTATGAATATAATTTGGTTTTTTTTTTTGAGTGAGTAATTTTTTATACTAATAGTTGTAACTTAACTTGTATTTTTTTGTTTGATTGGATTTCTTTAATTTTTATATCTTTTGTTTTTTTGATTTCTGGTTCTGTTCTTTTTTATAGATTAGGCTATATATTGGGTGACTTAAATATTGTTCGTTTTTTTTATTTTGTTTTTTTTTTTGTTTTAAGAATAGTTTTTTTAATTCTTATACCTGATTTAATTAGAATAATTTTAGGTTGGGATGGTTTAGGTTTAGTTTCTTATTGTTTAATTATTTACTATGGTAATTTAAGTTCTTTAAAGTCTGGGTTGGTAACCATATTTATTAACCGTTTAGGCGATGTTTTTTTAATTTTATCTATAGGTTGATTTTTAAATTTTGGTTCTTGACATTTTATTTTTTATAATGATTTTTTTGATTACGATTTTTTTTTTTTAGTTTATTTTATTTTATTTGCTTCTTTTACTAGGAGTGCTCAATTTCCTTTTTGTTATTGGTTGCCTCAGGCAATAGCTGCTCCTACCCCTGTTTCGGCTTTGGTCCATTCTTCAACTTTGGTAACTTCTGGAATTTATTTAATTATTCGTTTTAATTATTATATTTTTTTTTTTGATACTTTTTTTTTAATGATTTTTTCTTTAATTACTATATTTATTTCTGGACTTAGTGCTTGTGTAGAAAATGATTTAAGGAAAATTATTGCTTTTTCAACTTTAAGCCAATTAGGATTTATATTTTTTGTACTTTCTTTTGGTTCATTATTGATTTGTTTTATTCATTTGTTGATTCATGCTGTATTTAAATCTTTACTTTTTCTTTGTTCAGGTGTTTTTATTCATTGTTTTTTAGGTAATCAAGATATTCGTTATATAGGTGGTTTAGTAATTCAATGTCCTTATGTAACTTCAATATTTTTTGTTTCTTTTCTTTGTTTATTTGGGTTTCCTTTTTTTTCTGGATTTTATTCGAAGGATTTTGTATACGAATTAATTCTTTTGAGAGAATTAGGATTTTTTTATTTTTTTATATTTTCTATTTCTGTTGGTTTAACTTTTTTTTATTCTTTTCGTTTATTTTATTACCTTTTTTTTTCTGATTCTTTTTTTTTTCCTTTAATTAGTTTTATTTATAATTTTCATATAAATATTTCTTTAATTATATTATATTTTTTTTCTGTATTTGGAGGGTCATTTATTTTTTGAATTTTTGGTGAATTTGTTTTTGTAATTGATTTTTTTATAAAATTATTGCCTTTATTTATTATATTTTTTTTTTTTTTTTTTTTTTTTTTTTTTTTTTTTTTATTTTTTTTTTTATTTTTTTTTTTTTGGAAATTTTTTTTTTTTTTTTTTTTTTATTTCTATGTGATTTTTGAATTATTATTCTACTACTTTTTTTTTATCTCGTTTTTTTATTTTAGATTTTTTAGTTTTGGTTTAATTGAGTTAGGTTGATTTGAATATTATGTTTCTGATTTATTAATTTATAATTTGGGCTTATTTTCTAGGGTTTTAAACAATTTTATTATCAGGAGTTTTTTTATTTACATAGTTTCTTTTTCTTTTTTTTTTTTTTTTTTGTTTTTTTTTTATTTAGGTAGCTTAATCAAAAAGTTTGACATTGAAAATGTTAAGATAGTTTTAACTTCTAAATAAATTTATGAATAATTTATTTTGTCTTTATAATGAAAATATAATGTTTTTTTTAAACTACATAAATTTGCTTTATTATTATTTGTTTTTTCAAGAATACAGTAAATTTAATACTGTTAAAGAAGTTAGCGGCTTCTTTATTTTATATTCTTTTAATAGGAGTTTTTATTACTCTATTTATTCATTAACAGTGAATCGCTTAACAAGCTTCAATTAATTAATTAAAAACTTTAAGCAAAAGGATAGTTTAACCTTTAAAATTAAGTCGAAATTAATTGTATTTTATATCTTTGCTTTAAGAGAAATTGACTTTTCAATATTTTTTTCTTGCAGGGAAACTGTTTTTTTTAACTATTCTCCTTATTTATTTTGTTCATTCTAGTATATTTGTATTTCATTCATGTAATAGTCCTAGTATTAGAATCATAATTACAATTGTTCTTGATAATATTCATTCTTTTAAATTTGTTATTTTAGTTGATCTTATTGGAAGAATAACGGAAATTTCAATATCGAAAATTAGGAATATAGTAGCTATTAAAAAGAATTGAATGGAGAATGGTTTACGTGGTGACGATAATGGTGAAAACCCACACTCGAATGGGGAATTTTTTTCTCGATTTATTTTTGTTTTTTTTGATATTAATATTGTCATGATTAATGTTATATTAATAACTGTTACTATAATTAATGTTGAAACCAAGATTTTAATTACCTTTTTAAGACTTAACCTTTTGATTGGAGGTCAATTATACTTTTTATACTAAAAAGGTATTTTTTTTTAAAAATTTATTTTCTTCATCAGTAAATTATTAAATAAAGGATTAACCAAATAACGTCTACAAAATGTCAATATCATGAGGCTAATTCAAATCCTAAATGTTGATTTTTTGAAAAATGCAATTTTTTTATTCGTAAAAGACATGTAATTAGAAAAATTGTTCCAACAATAACGTGGATTCCATGAAATCCAGTGGATAAAAAAAATGTAGAACCATAGATTGAGTCTGAAATTGTAAATGTTGATTGATCATATTCTCATTTTTGAAGAAATGTAAAATAAATCCCTATAATGATGGTAATTGTAAGTGAGTTAATTGATTTTTTTAATTTGTTTCTTAATAATCTTTGATGTGACCATGTAATTCTAACTCCTGATGAGAGTAGAATAATTGTGTTTAATAATGGTACTTCTATTGGATTAAACGGTTTAATTGATTTGGGAGGTCAATTTATTCCTAGTTCAATTGATGGTGAAATTCTTGAATGGAAAAATCTTCAGAAAAATGAAATGAAAAATATAATTTCTGATGTAATAAATAAAATTATTCCTATTTTGATTCCTTTTTTTACTAATTTAGTGTGGTTCCCTTGAAAAGTAGATTCTCGTACAACATCCCGTCATCAGAGTATGGTGCATAATGTTGTTATTAATAATCCTAGGTTTATTAAATAATTTTCTTTTTTTGTAATTCACAATACTACTCCTAGTAGTGTTGTTATTAAGTTAATTGATGTAAGAATTGGTCATGGTCTTTTAGTAACTATATGAAACGGATGGTTTTTTTTCATAGGGGATTTCTCTTGAGTATAGTGAAATTAATGTTGCAAATACATATGATTGAATTAGTGAAATTGCTGTTTCGAATGTTATTATAAATATTTTTATTGGTAGTGTTAATATAAATAATGATTCATTTATATCTCCTAGTAAAGTTATAAGTAAATGACCTGCAATTATATTTGCTGTTAATCGTACTGAAAGTGAAATAGGTCGAATTAAGTTTCCTGTAGTTTCAATTAAGATTATTATAGGTATAATGGGGGAAGGGGTCCCTGAAGGGAGAAGGTGTAAAAATATCTTATTTGTGAATTTTGTTCATCCATAAATTATTAGAGTTAATCATATTGGTAACGTAATCGTTAATGAAACAGATAAATGGCTGGTTGGTGTAAATGTGTATGGTAATAAACCTACTATGTTATTAATTAAAATCATTGTTAATAGTCTTGAAGACAATATAATTATTTCATTATGTTTGGTATTGTTTTTTATTTCTTCAGAAATTTTATTTTCTAATATATTTTTTGTTTTATTTCATCGTGAATTTTTTATTCAGAAATTTATTGGTAACAAAATTATTGGTGTTAACATAAATATTCAGTTTATTTGAATAAATTTTGATATGGGGTCAAATGATGAAAATAATCTAGTTATCATAGTCAGTTCTTTTTTGTTATTTTAATTTTTTTTTTTTTTGGGTTTAAATTTTTATTTTGTTTATTAAAATAGGTTATTGTATTAATTTGTTGGAATATAATTATTACAATTGTTATAGTTAAGATTCAATTTAATGGTGATATTTGTGGTATAGAAGTTACATTTTTTTTTGTAATTTTTATTTGACAAATAAATGTTTTTTTTAAAACTAACTTCTCTTTCATTAAGAGTATAATTAGTACTATATTTTGGTTTAAGAGACCATTACTTATTTTCAGTCACTTAATGTAATTACTTATTTGTTTCTTGTTTCTATCCATTTAATAAATATTTTTATATTAATACTTTCTATTGTAATTGGTATAAATCTGTGGTTTGTGCCACAAATTTCTGAACATTGCCCTATAAAAATTCCTGGTTTTTTAGTTGAAAATGAAATTTGATTTAATCGTCCTGGAATAGCATCTATTTTAACACCAATTGATGGAATTGTTCATGAATGAATAACGTCTGAGGAAGAAATAATTATACGGGTTTGAGTATTAAATGGCACTGCAATTCGGTTATCAACTTCTATTAGGCGAATTTTGTTTTTTTTTTTTGTTATATATGATTCAATTTCTATTTTGGTTTTGTCTGAATACTGATATGATCAGTATCATTGGTGTCCTAAAGTTTTAATTGTAATTGATGGGTTATTAATCTCCTCTATAAGGTAAAGGATTTTAAGAGATGGTAATGCAATTATTACTAGTAAAATTGCTGGTGTTACAGTTCAAATGGTTTCAAGAACCTGATTTTCTATAATTGTTCGATTTGTTAATTTATTTATTAAGTTAAATATTATTATTGTTATTACTATTGTTGTGATTATACAAATAATTATTATTGTAAAGTCATGGAATATAATGAGTTGTTCTATAATTGGTCTTGTTCCATTAATTATATTTATTTTTATTCATGTTGGTATTTCTAAGGAAATTTTTTTTTTCTATGAATGAGTTTTAAGCTCATGGCACTTTTGTGCCCTTAGAATTATTTTGTTGAAATTGGCAATTCGTTAAATGAATGTTCTGGAGGTGGAGTATTTGAAATTCATTCTATTGACGATGGTATATTTTTTTTAAAAATTAATTTTCGTTTAAATGTTATTGTTTCTCACATAATAAATATAAAAATTATAATTCTTAAGGTTGAGATGATTGATCCTATTGATGAAATGTAATTTCATAAAAAAAATGTGTCAGGGTAATCTGAGTATCGTCGAGGTATCCCTGCTAGCCCCAAAAAGTGTTGAGGAAAAAATGTTAAATTTACTCCAATAAATATAATTGAGAATTGTTGTTTTAATATTTTTTTATTTATTACTATACCTGTAAATAACGGGAATCATTGAATTATTCTTGCTATAATGGTAAATACTGCTCCTATTGATAAGACATAATGGAAATGTGCAACTACGTAATATGTGTCATGAATAATTATATCAATTGAAGAATTTGCTAAAATTACTCCAGTTAAACCTCCGACTGTAAAAAGAAACACAAATCCTATTGATCAGATTATTTGAGGTGATATTTTATTGGTTATACCTTGTATAGTTGCTATTCATCTAAAAATTTTAATACCAGTTGGTACTGCAATAATTATTGTAGCTGAGGTGAAGTAGGCTCGTGTATCAACATCCATACCTACAGTGAATATATGGTGGGCTCAAACAATAAATCCTAGTAGTCCAATTGAAATTATAGCATAAATTATACCTAAATGTCCAAAGGCTATTATTTTTCCTCTTTCATGCATAATAATATGTGAAATTAATCCAAACCCTGGTAAGATTAAAATATAAACTTCTGGGTGACCAAAAAATCAGAAAAGGTGTTGGTAAAGAATTGGGTCACCTCCTCCAGTTGGGTCAAAAAAAGTTGTATTGAAATTTCGATCTATAATAAGTATTGTAATTGCACCAGCTAAAACTGGTAAAGATAAAAGGAGTAGGATTGCTGTAATTAGAACTGACCAACAAAATAATGGTATTTTTTCTATAGTTATTTCTTTAGTACGTATATTTATAATTGTTGAAATAAAGTTAATTGCTCCTATAATTGATCTGACTCCTGCAATATGTAACGAAAAAATTGTTAAATCTACTGAAGGACCATGATGTGCATTAAATCTAGATAAAGGGGGGTAAACAGTTCATCCTGTACCTGATCCAGATCCTGCTGTTGATCTTGAAATTAGTAGAGTTAATGATATTGGTAATAATCAGAATCTTATATTGTTTATTCGTGGAAAAGCTATATCGGGTGCCCCGATTATTATTGGTACTAGTCAGTTTCCGAATCCCCCAATTATGATGGGTATAACTATAAAGAAAATTATGATAAATGCATGTGCTGTGACAATGGTGTTATAAATTTGATCATTGTTAATTAATGCACCTGGTTGAGATAATTCAAATCGAATAATTATTCTTATTATTATCCCTACGATTCCTGATCAGACCCCTATAATAAAGTATAGGGTTCCAATGTCTTTATGATTTGTTGATATTAATCATTTTTTCATTGTTCCTATTGTTTTTAAATTTGGTTCTGTATTCAATTATGATTTAAGATTGCAAATCTTAAGGTGCTTAAAGCACAGAACTTTAGAAGGATGTCTGATTACAGTAATAAATTGTAAATTTATTTAAGGTTTTTACCATCCTTATTATTTTTTTAAGCCTTTAAGGCTTATTTTATTTTAATAATTTCAGCTTTGAAGGCTAATAGTTTGATTTAACTTAAATCCTTAAATGGACTTAAGCATAATCATTATTGGGATTCCAGTTAAATTTATTATTATTCTGATATTATATATTGATTTTTCTTTCTTTATTTTTTTTGTAATTGTTATTTCAATCATTATTATTCTTGCAATTTTTATATAAATAAATGTAGAAATACAAGATGATAAAATTATTACAATTGATATAAATGATGAAAATTGAATCATGTTTTGTAGAATAAATCATTTTGGTAGAAACCCTAATAAGGGGGGGATTCCTCTTAATGATATTATGTTAATTGTAAAATTTAATTTTCTGTCTTTTTTTATTGTATTTATTTGATTTATGTACATAATGTTTTCTGTTTTTATTTTTTTTATAATTGTAATTGTTAGTATTGAATAAACTATTATGAAGACTAAAAATATTTGTTTTGAAAAAAAAATTGATGAAATTATTCATGTTGAATTCGAAATTGAGGAGTATGCCATAATTTTTTTGAATGATACTTGATTAATTGCTGCGATTGACCCTAAGATTGATGAAAGTACTATTGGTAAAATTATTATTTTAAATTTAATAATTTGATTTAAAATTAGTACAGGTGGAATTTTTTGAATAGTGGATAAAATTATACAGTTTTCTCATGTAATTTTCTGTATTGTTGATGGCAATCATAGGTGAAATGGTATCATTCCTATTTTTATTAATATACTTGTTATTAATACTAAACTTGAATCAAGGGGTAATTCAGTTATTGTATTTAATATCGTTGATATTAATATGATTGACGATGATACTCTTTGGATAATAAAATATTTTATAGGTTGATCTATTGATTTTTTTCTTTTTGTTAAAATTGGTAAAAATGAGATTATGTTGATTTCTATTCTTATTCATAGAATTATAATGTTATTTGATGACATTATTATTATTACGGTAATCATTATTACCATTAAGAAAAGGGTTTTTGATATGTTAATTTTAATTAAAAAGAGAAAAATTTTCATATAAGGGGTATGAGCCCATAAGCTTAGTTTAGCTTATCTTTTTATAATTAGATGTAAGATGCATAAAGGTTTTTGAATCCTTTTGTCTTAGTTTGATTCTAAGAATTATAATGAGAGTGATTTACACTTAATTTATTACATCAAAATAATCCTTTACTCAGGCATCTCATT